CTGTTCAATGGCTCCTCTACGTAATTCTTCTGAATTTCGAATAGTACTCAAGATCCTCTGTTTTCGCTTATCTAATAAATCATTTAATGAAAGTAGATTATCTTTCCATTCATTTCACAACTAGAATATCTCTTCCCGAACCAAACATGAATCTTTCGATTCATTTGGCTCTCACGCTCAATTGTTTCTTTTATCTTTTCTTTTATTGATGGGCATTCCCATATCTTTGAATGGAATGAGCCTATCCTCTCTTTTCTGTTCGTATTCAAAGCTATCGAAACTGATCTAACATCAGAATCTTAGGAGGACTCTTCAGACCAGACAAAAAATAAAAAATTGTCAGCAAAGTTGTTTCTTTATTTGTTCTTTATTTAGAACTTCTTTCTTTCAAAAAAAAAGATATTTTAAAGAAAAAAGAATTCTATTATACTATTAGAATAGAAATAGAATTGAATATAATTCTGAACTTCATTACTTCATTCTCATTATTATTAGAATGAGATTTCGATTTTTTTCATCCAAAAAATTCTCTTTTTTATACAAATATTTTATATAAATACAATACATAGGTCGTCGATTCGGCAGTGGGGGGGAAGATACCCATTTTTCCAGTGAATGGTTCAAATAATTTTATCCATATGAGTGTTCTACATCGAATAAATTCCCAATTATTCCTTTTTTATTTTTCTCATTTTTAAACCTTTTTGGTACTAACCTAGCGGTAGAAAGAGTACCATGCTATGCTGTGCCTGGACTTCAAACAATTGATCTTTAACCATGTAAAAGACCTCAACATTATTGGTTGATAGAGAAGAGAATCAAAGTTCATTTACCAATTAATCACGAAATGCTATGGTTCTTACATATGATTTCTGAATGAAATCCAATTCAGAAGTAATTCGTCGAGATTGTGCACCCTTTGTTCCTAGTTCTGCTATAAAAAAGAATACATAAATAGAAAGAAAGTGCAGTCGGTGAAATCCAACCTATTCTTGAAATAAACAACTCGCACACACTCCCTTTCCAAAAAAAATCAATACACCCAGCACTACGCTTAGATTTATTGGATTTGTTGCTAAAATATCGGTATTAAACTCGAAACTCCCAGCGGATGACCAGTGCCCCACGGAAACAAAAGAATCAATTAGATTTTTCATATGCTCTCCCTTTATAGATAGGACTAACAAAGAACAGAGTTCTTTTTGTATCACTCCGCTTATTATTCTTAATGGAATTTGAGAATTCTCAAATTTCTTAGTTATGGTTATGTTTTTCTTCTAAGATGAAATGAAACATTAAACAAAAGGATTTGCAAATAAAAGAGCTAATGCCACGACCAGTCCATAAATTGTTAAAGCTTCCATAAAAGCCAGACTAAGCAATAAAGTACCTCGTATTTTACCCTCTGCTTCTGGTTGTCTCGCAATACCTTCTACGGCTTGGCCCGCAGCAGTACCTTGACCAACCCCAGGTCCGATAGAAGCAAGCCCTACAGCCAATCCAGCAGCAATAACGGAAGCAGCAGAAATAAGTGGATTCATGGTAAGCTCCTCGCACCAAAAAAAGAAATGGTTAATGATACAACCAACCAATGAATTAGTACTTAATCTACTTCTTTTTCTACTTCTATTTTTACTATTTACTTTACTACACTTATTTTTTATTTTTTGATCTTTATCACTAAAATCTATCGGGTCGAAGTAGCTAAAAGCTCCAAATGGAATTCATAATATTACTGAATTGTCAGAACTACTTCGATATACCGTTTTTCCTTTCTACCTTATGTAATAGATATGTATACGATTTTAGTCATTGCGTTTCCTTGTTTATAAAATATTCTATTCTTTCTCTTTCATTCAATTCACAATAACAGACAAAATAGAAAAAGGACTGATATGGGAATCCATATAAATGCAGTGGGCTAGAAAAAAAGAGATAGGGGTAATTGCTATTTAACTAGTAAATAACATATACTTTTCTTCTTCCATAACGTAAATCACCTGCACTTTTTCTTCTATTAAATCGTATTCTGGAACCATTCTTCGAAACATACACAAGGATTGATACTCATAGGCATTACATATACATATATGTAGTAATATATGTAGTAGGATCCCCAACCCTTCTTTCTATTCCAAATTCTGCAATATCATCTATCTTTCTTCATATATACATACATGTAGCTATTTGCATTTTCTTATCCAACCCAGTAGTGGATTATATTGAACCCCCGCATTGCTTGAATTGGGATAAGCTTCAAAAAAGACTATTTCGAAAGTTAGTCAATGATGACCCTCCATGGATTCACCTATATAAGCCGCAGCCAAAGTTGCAAAAATAAGAGCTTGAATACCACTTGTAAATAATCCAAGAAACATGACAGGTATAGGAACTACTGAAGGCACTAAAGAAACAAGAACAACAACCACTAATTCATCAGCCAATATATTCCCGAAAAGTCGAAAACTAAGAGATAAAGGTTTTGTGAAATCTTCTAGAATATTAATTGGTAAAAGTATTGGAGTTGGTTGAATGTATTTCCCGAAATATCCCAATCCTTTTTTGCTAAGACCCGCATAGAAATATGCCACTGACGTAGGTAAAGCTAAAGCAACAGTAGTATTTATATCATTCGTGGGCGCAGCTAACTCTCCATGAGGTAACTTTATGATTTTCCAAGGTAAAAGAGCACCTGACCAGTTAGAAACAAAAATAAATAGGAACATCGTTCCTATAAATGGAACCCAAGGACCATACCCCTCTCCAATCTGAGTTTTGCTCAAGTCTTGAATAAATTCAAGGACATATTCGAAGAAATTCTGACCGTCGGTCGGAATGGTTTGTGGATTCCGAACAGCTATGATGACTGAACCTAATAAGATAGCAATTACAACCCAAGAAGTGATAAGTACTTGGGCATGAATTTGTAAACCTCCTATTTGCCAATATAAATGTTGGCCTACTTCTACACCTGATATATCATATAACCCTTTGAGTGTTTGAATGGAACATGGTATAACATTCATATTGTCCTCTAACAGATTCAAAAAAGTAATTATTTTGATTCAACCATCTCTTTCTCAATTCATCTATGTTCATTCATGAATTTAAGTTAGGAATCGTATATTTAGGAAATCACATAAAAAAAAAAGACCAATCATTTTATGTTTTCAATCTTAAATATTATTCAATATTCAAAACATAGTTCAAACTCCAAAAGATGCAAACCAAAATAGTAACAATCAAAGAGAGTTCACCAAAAACAAACTAATATTCTTCTTTCTTCTTCTTAATGATAAGATTAATGATAAGATAATCAACCATTTTTTAGATAACTAGAACGGCCCTCACAAATTGCAGATACTAATTTGGTAAGAATCAATCGAATCGAAGCTATAGCATCATCGTTGGCCGGAATAGAGATATCTGCAAGATCTGGGTCACAATTTGTATCGATTAAACAAATCGTCGGAATACCCAAAATGACACATTCTCGAAGAACCGTATATTCTTCTTGCTGATCAACGATAATTACAATATCGGGCAATCCCGTCATATATTTGATCCCACCCAGATATGTTTGCAAGGTAGATAACTTTCTCTTCAACATTGCTGCATCTCCTTTGGGGAGACGATTGAGTTTCCCCATCTTTTGTTCTGCTCTTAAGTCCCTGAACTTCTGAAGTCTTGTTTCTGTAGTAGACCAATTCGTTAACATACCACCAAGCCATTTTTTATTAACATAATGACATCGAGCCCTTATTGCTGCTGATGCTACTAAATCCGCTGCTTTCTTTTTGGTGCCAACGATTAAGAATTTTTTTCCCCTACTTGCTGCATCAAAAACTAAATCGCAGGCTTCTGATAAAAAACGAGCAGTTATAGTAAGATTTGTAATATGAATACCTTTACGCTTTGCAGAGATGTAAGGAGCCATTCTAGGATTCCATTTATTAGTACCATGACCAAAATGAACTCCTGCTTCCATCATTTCTTCCAAATTGATGTTCCAATATCGTCTTCCCATTTTCCCACACTTTCTCTTTTTCTTTTTTTTTTTCAAAGAGATTCAGTACCTTGTGAAATAAATAATTGTTCCGACGGAACCTTCTACCAGGATTGACCATTAATCTACGACCCAAACCATGAATTTCATTCTTTCTTTTTTATTTCATTGATTTATTACGAAATCCATAATCGGACCAGAGAGTTAAAGTAAAAAGAATGAACCTCTTGTTAGGAATTAGTAAATTACATTACGTAAATGATTGGTCTGATGTCTCATGGAAAGTGTTTGGGGCACAAGAACAAAATAATTCTCTATGGTGTAACAAAATATCTCCCATTTCCAACTCGAATAGATTCTTCCTTTTGATTTTCAAATGAATGTTTTTGTCTTGCTTTGAACGATGTACTAATTTTTTGAATCCGGTACCAACCGGTATAATCCCCCCCAGAACAACGTTCTCTTTCAGGCCTTTCAACCAATCAATACGACCTCGTAGAGCAGCTTTTGCTAAAACTCGAGCAGTTTCTTGAAAACTCGCTTCGGATATGAAACTTTGAGTATTCAGAGATGACTTCGTTATTCCCAATAAGATTGCCCGATAACAGATCGCTTCGTCCAAAACACGCCCTGCTCGCTCTGCTCGCAACAATCCAATAAATTCCCCAGGTAAAAAAACATTAGACATTCCATCTTCTGAAACCAAAACTCTTGATGTTACTTGACGTACAATAATCTCTATATGTCTATTATGGATCTGTACCCCCTGGGATCGATAAACCTTTTGGATCTTATTAACCAAAGAGATACGACTTTGGGCTATGGTTAGTTCAGCTCCAATAAAGAATCCCCAGGGGATCCCAAGAATCCTTCGGATACGGTCGTCCCAACCTTCAACTCTTCTTTCGAGGTTCATCGATATTGAATCAATTGAACGAACTTCTAAGATTTGTTCCACTTTTGGAAGACCTTGCGTTATGTCACCAGATCTCGATTTTTCATATATAAATGTAATTAATGTATCTCCTTCATAAAAGGTTTCCCCATAATGGCCATGGACAGTTGCTCCTGGAGTGACCAAATAGGGCTTAGCTGATCTTATAACTAAAGAGTCAACATGAACAATGAAAATTTGACCAGATTTTTTTATGCGTGATCCGTATTTCAATAGACATACATTTTCACAAAGGAATTGTCCAAGGCTAATTATTGTCCATGCCTCTTCACAAGAATCGTGATGGAGAAAACACCAATTCAAATGGAATGAATTCCAAATGATGTTACTGCATGGATCGGGATTATAAATACTACTATTTTCATCTAGGAAACAGTATTGAAATGGAAGTACTTGAAGCACTTGGAAAGTCTGTTGAAATTTTTCAAGTAAAAAATATTTCTTTAAAAAGACTTGATTATAAGTTCTTAAATAGTAAGATGAACGAAAATTTACTATTTTAGGCACAATAGTACCTAAAGGACCCAAAAAATCCCTAATTGGAGTCAGGGGATCCGATTCTTTTGTCGCATTATTATATCTCGAAGTATTGAAGGGGCCAATTCGAAAACAATTGGATGATGACAAAATTATGAAAGATTGGCATTCCTTATTTCGATTCAACAACGTACCAAGAGTTTCCTGATGTTGGGGAAATAATTGAATCTTCGCCTTGGAATCAAAAGGATTTCTATCGGCACGATCTAATTCATTATTGGAAATCAATCCTGAACCTGCCGTATCATACCTTTTTTCGGTATACGAAATAGTGGATTTTACTAACTCAATTCGGATGAAATCACGAAGCAGATCATTTGCCCTTATTTCAACAAAAGAAGCATGAACCTCTTCTTCTATAGAACTCTTTTTTTCTTGTTCTTGGTCCCAAGTCAATACTAAGCAAGCCCGAACTAATTGAATACTTGTGTGAGAAATTCCTCGAATTGACTTGCCATTTCCATAAAGTATATAATTGACAATTCGAAGTTGTACATTATCCTTTTCCTGCAAGAGATCCTGAGAGAAAAGTGTTGCTAAATTTATCCCATCAGCTATTTCATATGTGACTACGGGCCGAACCAAAACAAAATACTTTTTTTTGGTAGGTGTAATTCGTTGGACATAGATCCAATTTTTCAATTTTTTTGATCCTTTAGAATTCTTTTTTTCCATTCCTGGTGGTATCAAAACGCCACTGTGCCTAGATATTTTATCCACCTCTCCAGAAAAATGAATATCTCCAGAAAAGATTTTCAGTTCCATACTTTTTTTTTTTCTCTCCACTCGGACTAATCCACCTACTCGACTTCTTGTATTCATATTTAAAGCAAGTCGTGTATCTACTCCAATGATACTATTGTTCCGGACCATTATGGGCGAAGATCCGGGTAAGATATGCACTTCCTCGGGAATGAAAAAAAAGCGATCTACTTTCATTTGCATTTGGTATTTCGGACTAAATTCTTTTGCTCCTCGATACTCAATAAAATCCTCTTTTTTTACGATTGAATCTACTTCGACAATCCCATATTTAGTAATTCCCGAGCTGCTTCTTCTGTATCGCGGATCATCAAAATAAGCAAGAATACTATTTCTACGTAAAATACCATTTATAGGTATTTTAATCGAAATACCAAAACAGGGTTTTAGTTTCTTTTCTTGTTCTTGATCATATTGTAAGGGAATCACGAATCTATTTCTTCGCTTTTTAGCCAAGGGATTCTCTTGACGAATAGAAGTAGAAGGCTCTATGAGATTCCAATGACCCTTGGATATGATTCGATAAGGTTTTGAATAGTCAAGAATTTCCCTATCTTTTTTACCAAAGGTATCCAACAATTTATGTCTTACTTGATCATTAGTCAGTGAGAGATCAAAGATATATCTTTCTTCGAGAGAAAAAGAATTAGCATTCATTTGATCTTGATCCTTGTGGAGTGAAAAAGACACTATATTGGATCTGCATAGACCTCCTGCTAATATCCATAAATGACTTGTTTTTGGTAATAGATGAACATTACTATATGGATATTCGGGCGCATGATAGCCATCAGTACTCCAGTGCATTTCTCCTTCTGACTCAGAATAAATATGTTTTTGAACCCTTTCTTTAAAATGAAAAGTGGACGTTCCGGCACGAATCTCGGCAATCACTTGTTCTGATTCTACATATTGATCATTTTGAACTAAAATCAAACTTTTTGTTGGAATATTCACATTATGTAGAATATCTCGACTCTCAATAGTTACATACAAGTCTATAAAACATAGAAAAGCAGGATGCCCATGACGGGTACGTGTGGGATGAACCAAATCCTCATCAAATTTGATTTTTCCATTAGAGGGAGCTCGTACATATTCGGCAGTACCACCTGTGAATACTCCGCCGGTATGAAAAGTTCTTAATGTTAGTTGAGTCCCCGGTTCCCCAATTGATTGACCCGCAATAATGCCTACAGCTTCTCCCAACTCGACCAGGTCACCATGAGTAGGACTTCGG